ATGAAACTGCAACCAATCCAAGAAATGAACGAAAGTGAAGAAGAAGAAGAAGAAACAGATTCGAATGATTCGGATGATCAACAAGATGATTCAGATCGTGAACAAGCTAATTTCCATCATGAATTAGACGGTTACGAGTCAGATTCAGATGAATTATCCTCTGAATTATATGATTCATCTGATGAATCAGATTCATCTTCATCGGATTCAGATAAACCTCGTAATTCAGACGATGAATTTGACAAGTTGTAGTATATATAAATTATCATAAACGACAAAAAGGATAGAAAAGTCTGAAATTATTCTAGTTCCTAATTCTTTTTTTATAAATGTTTTATAAATGAAAAATTTCCCATTTATAAAAAAAGAATTCTATGATTACTTATAATTACTAAAGAATTCGAGAATTCTTTAGTAATTTATTCTCTTCTATGGGTCAATTTTTTAATAAAATAAATATAATATTACGAAAAAAATGGATACATAAAATAAATACCAAAAAAGATAGGAGGAGATTCGACCCCCTCCTCCATACTTGATACTTTCCCCTACAAAAAAACTTGTGACACCAAAGCCATTCGGAATTCCATCAATTATTTGTCTATCAAAAAACAAAACGAGTTCAGACAAACCTCTTAAACCCTTAATAAAAGATGTTGCGTAAAAAGTATCTATATAACCCCGGTTCGAGGACCAATTATATATGAGAGTTATCATTTTGTCCCAAAAAATTCTTTTTGGACCTTTTTTATCAAATGAATTAATCAAGTGAAAATTTTTGAACGATGAATAAACGGGTTTATAAAAAAAGAAGGCTATAAATATTCCCAAACAAGCTATACTAACTGAAAACGTTGCATTTATCACAAATTCATACCAGTCCATAGAATTATTCGGGTTTGAATGTAAAATATTTATAGATGGAGTTAACCATTTAGTTAATATATCCAAATCCATTCCTTCTTGATTGAACGGAATTCCTATGAATCCAATGAAGAAAGTAAACAAAATCAATATAATCAGAGGAAATAACATAGTATTGTCCGATTCATTAGGATATGAAGAAAAATTCTTATTGTCAAAACCAGTAATAGTAATAAAAGATCGCATTATTTTTCTTAAATTTCCATCCATTATATATGGTTTTTTTGAAAAAAAAGAGGGCTTTTCGGTATTATTTAAGGTCACGAAAGAAAATTTTTGATTAACCCTTTTCAATTCTTCTTTCCCCCATAAAGATATTGAATAAAAAGAACTATTTTTTTTTCCACTGTAATTTTTTAAAAAAACATTTAAATGCCCTTCAAACGTAAGGAAATAGATTCGAAACATATAAAATGCGGTTAATCCAGCTGTGAAATAAGCTATTATTGCGAAAATGGGCGAATATGCCCAACTATCATTAAGAATTTCATCTTTGGACCAAAAACAAGCAAGAGGCGGAATACCACAAAGAGAAAGTGTACCTATTAAAAAAGCAATTTTTGTAATTGGCACATGTTTTGTTAACCCTCCCATAATAACCATATTTTGACTTTTATCTGGAGAATATCCAACAATAGTTTCCATTGAATGAATAAGGGATCCGGATCCTAAAAACAATAATGCTTTTGAATAAGCATGAGTAATCAAATGAAATAAAGCAACTCGATAAGAACCCATACCTAGAGCTAACATCATATAACCCAATTGAGACATTGTAGAATAAGCTAAACTCCTTTTAATGTCTTTTTGAGCAAGAGCTAAGGTTGCTCCTAATAGTACTGTTATTATACCAATTAAAGATATTACATACATTATGTAAGGTATAACTATGAAAAGAGGAAGGAGTCGAGCAACTAGAAAAATTCCTGCTGCTACCATGGTAGCAGCATGTATGAGAGCTGAAATAGGAGTAGGTCCTTCCATAGCATCAGGTAACCATACATGAAGGGGAAATTGGGCAGATTTAGCAACTGCACCAGCAAATAGTAACAAAGCACATAAAATACAAAAAAGGGAATTGACCTCATTATTATTAATTAGGTTATTGAATATTTCAAACAAATCCCGAAACTCGAAACTACCTGTTATCCAATAAAAACCTAAAATTCCTAATAATAAACCAAAATCTCCTACACGATTAGTCACAAACGCCTTTTGACAAGCATTTGCGGCAATAGGGCGTGTGAACCAAAAACCTATTAATAGATAGGAACACATTCCAACTAATTCCCAAAAAATATAAATTTGTATCAAATTCGAACTAGTAACTAAACCCAACATAGAAGTATTGAAAAAACTCATATACGCAAAAAATCGCAAATATCCCTGATCATGAGACATATAATTATCACTATAAATAAGAACCAGAATTGCAACAGTAGTAATTAACATTGACATAATAGAAGTAAGTGGATCGAGCAAGTATCCAAATTCTAAGGAAAAATCATTATTAATAGTCCAAGACCATACATATTGATAAATAGAATTACTATTTATTTGTTGAATAGACAGTTTCATCGAAAAAATCATAACTATACTTAACAATGAAATACTAGAAAAAGCCCATATACGCCGAAGGTTCTTTGTTGCGGTCGGAAAAAATAAAAGTCCAACTCCTATTAACAAAGGAACTGGAAGTGGAAGGAAGGGTATGATCCATGCATATTGGTATATATGTTCCATAGTAGAAGCGAAAAATTTTATATTTAATTAATTTTAATTTTTTACTTAAGATTCAAGGGTTCTTGCTTCTTTTGAAATTAGAAAGAAGTCAATAAAAAATCAAGATATATAATATCTTAATATAGAATTTTATTTTTCTTTTTTTTACATTTTCTATTCTATATCAAATATTAATAGGGATATTAAGTATTTTTTTAATATTCAAATCATGAAGTTCTAATTGGTCAAATAACCAATTTGTTAGTGAAAGTGAATACTTAATTATTAGAAACTATTGAACCCTATGAAGTAGAAAGATAAAGCAAATTCTACTTTCATTTTAAAATTCGACTAAAATATGAATGATAAAATCAAATAAAGACCTAATATCTAATAAAGTCAATAATGATAAAAAAGAATTAAGTATTTTTAACTAATTAAAATGAATTACTAATTCCGAATAAATTCCATTAATTCATTTTATGCAAAATTTGAGAATTGGTTTTCATTTCAAACAAAAAGATAGAACAAAATTCGATTTTTTTCGTTATCTATTTTTTTATAGAAAAGAATATTTGTTACTTTACTTTCTAATTTCGATAGCATAGAATAAAAAAATGTCTCAAATCATGGGTCCTGGAAAAAATTTCATTTATTGGAACCATTTCAATTTGAAAATCAAAATTTCGATGTATTCTCAAAAAATAATTCAATTTTTTCAATTAAGATCTAATCAAACAAAGAGGGGGTTCTTAAAGTTTTCAATATGATTTTTTATGTACATGTAAATTAAACGCAACATATAAAAGATAAATACAGTATAGAATTCGAAATTTTGATTCATTATTTAATTTTTTTTATTAACCTTAATCAATTTCGTACGAATTTTTTTGTTTTATTTTATGACTATTCTACTCTATCAAATATTTTGTTTCTCTTAATTTCATATTTTCGATTATTTTAATAGAAATATAGAAAATATATTTCTAGTTTATAGTTATGCTTTTCCATTTTAAAAAGGATAACGCTTGGAATCTAAATATATAAATAATAAATAGAAAACAAAGATTTGTTTGAACAATAGATGTCTTTCACATCCAACTAGAACACTGAGGAATCAATTCAAAATGGCAGTTCCAAAAAAACGTACTTCGATTTACAAAAAGCGTATTCGTAAAAATATTTGGAAAAAAAAGGGATATTGGGCAGCGTTAAAAGCCTTTTCATTAGCAAAATCTCTTTCTACCGGGAATTCAAAAAGTTTTTTCGTACAATAAGTAATTAAACCTTGGAATAATCGAAATCGACCTGATTAAAAAATAAACCATTTTAGTAGGTTTTCTTTTTTTTTATTAATTACTGTTTTGAATTATATTAAACTGGAACTTTTTTCGGATGATATGGAGACTTAAGACCTTTTCTGCCAACCCTAAGATAGTACTTTTTGTTTGAAAAATTCTCTATATAGAATTTTGATTCTATATAGAGAATTTTTCACTTTTCTTTTTTAGTCTATTTTGTAATTTATAAGATGGGGATTTTTTGTCCCCACCAACCTATTTGTTTTGTCACAATACAAAAAACAATAAAAGTTTTTTCTACCTAGATAAAATTGAAACTCTATATTTTGTCAAAAAAGGCAAATAGAAAATAGTGAAACTTTAACTTCCGAAAACATTCTTTTTCGGAATTTCTATATTATATACTCGTCTGTTTTAATTCAAATTAATCAAACAACTCCTTTACTATAACTACTATTACTATAGTTGATAGGGTTTTATTTCAAGAAAACATTAACTATATGAGAGTCCGTTGACAAATTTAAGCAATACTAAAAAATTTAAGAAAATTGAATTAAGATAATAAAAAAAGAAACTACGTAGTATAGAATTCTTATTCTGAATATGAACCATTTCAATTGCTGAATAAAAAATCATTTACAAATCGAAATTGAAATGCTTCAAAAAAATATTGAATTAATCTCGACGATTAAATAAAAAAGGACTATTATGATTTCAAACAAGCCGCCATGGTGAAATTGGTAGACACGCTGCTCTTAGGAAGCAGTGCGAGAGCATCTCGGTTCGAGTCCGAGTGGCGGCACGGCCTGTTACAAATTCTCAAAAAATTTCAATAGTGTTATAACCTATAATAAATAATGAAACTGAAATGATTTTTTCTCATTTACATTTCATAATTTGTAATTGAAGGATTTTTTTTTTAATACATATTTTATATTTATATGATATTTTCGACTTTAGAGCATATTTTAACTCATATTTCCCTTTCAATGGTTTCCGTTGTAATTACACTTCATTTGATAACTTTATTAGTGAATGAAATTGTAGGACTATATAATTCATTTGAAAAGGGCATGGTAGTGACTTTTTTCTGTATAACAGGATTATTAGTTACTCGCTGGGTTTATTGGAACCATTTCCCATTAAGTGATCTATATGAATCATTAATCTTCCTTTCCTGGAGTTTCCACCTTATTCATATGATTCCATTCTTTTTTAAAAAAGAGAAAAACTCTTTAAGTGCAATAACTGCGTCGAGTGCTCTTTTTACCCAAGGGTTTGCTACGTCAGGCCTCTTAACTAAAATGCATCAATCCGCAATATTAGTACCCGCTCTCCAATCTCAATGGTTAATGATGCATGTAAGTATGATGGTATTGGGTTATGCAGCTCTTTTATGCGGATCATTATTATCAGTAACACTTCTAATCATTACATTTCAAAAAGATATAATAAAAATTTTTGATAAACGAAAACATTTATTAAATGAGTCATTTTTTTTTGGTGAGATCCAATACATGAATGAAAAAAGCAATATTAATATTGTACAAAATGTTTCGCTCTCTTCTATTAGAAATTATTACAGGTCTCAATTGATTGAACAACTAGATCATTGGAGTTATCGTGTTATTAGTCTAGGATTTCTCTTTTTAACCATAGGTATTCTTTCAGGGGCAGTATGGGCCAATGAAGCATGGGGGTCATATTGGAATTGGGACCCAAAGGAAACTTGGGCATTTATTACTTGGACCATATTTGCAATTTATTTACATATTCGAACAAATAAAAATTTGCGGGGTGAAAATTCGGCAATTGTAGCTTTTATAGGCTTTCTTATAATTTGGATATGCTACTTCGGGGTCAATCTATTAGGAATAGGGTTACATAGTTATGGTTCATTTACATTAACGCTTAATTAAATGAAAGAAAGGTCTTTACGAATACAAATCGAGTACAAGGCATAAACAAGTTTCTTGTCAATAGGTGAGAACCGTTTAAATTCGAATTTAAACGGTTCTCACAAGTGTCAAACATGTCGTCTGATTATAATTCCGATTCAGCCTTGCTTCTTACGTAAAAAAGACTGCTTTTCTTCTTTTATTAAATGAAAAAAATCTATCTAAAAAAATAATTGGATAAAATAGCTTCCACTTTTTCAATTGATAGTGAAAGAACGAAATCCGGGTAAAGACCAATACCTATTACTGGTAGAAAAAGAGAGGTCGAAACAAACAACTCTCGCGGTCCAGAATCAAAAAATGAAGAGTTTGTAATATTAAATAATTTATATCCATAAAACATTTGACGTAACATAGATAATGAATAAATAGGAGTTAATATCATTCCAATTGCCATTCCAAAAGTAATTAGTATTTTTAGTATTAAAAGGTATTTTTGGCTGGTAATTATTCCAAAAAATACTATTAATTCTGCAATAAAACCGCTCATGCCTGGTAATGCAAGAGATGCCATCGAAAAGCTAGTAAAGAATGTGAATAGTTTTGGCATTGGAATCGCTATTCCGCCCATTTCGTCTAGATAAACAAGACGGGTTCTGTCGTAACTAGTTCCCGCTAAGAAAAAAAGTGCAGCACCAATAAATCCATGAGAAATTATTTGTAAAATGGCTCCATTAAGTCCCGTATCAGTTATAGAACTAATTCCTATAACTATGAAACCCATGTGAGATACAGACGAATAGGCTATTCGTTTTTTTAAATTACGTTGTCCGGGAGATGTTAAAGCTGCATAGATTATTTGCATTGTGCCTATTATCATTAACCAAGGCGAAAATATAGAATGAGCATGAGGTAATAATTCCATATTGATCCGAACTAATCCATATGCTCCCATTTTTAATAAGATTCCGGCTAAAAGCATACAAGTACTGTAATGTGCTTCTCCGTGGGTATCCGGTAACCATGTATGTAAAGGTATAATCGGTAATTTAACAGCAAAAGCAACAAAAAATCCAATATATAAGATTATTTCTAATGCTACAGGATATGATTGATTAACTAATATTTCCAAATTTAATGTTGGTTCATTAGAACCATATAAACTAATACCGAGAACTCCCATTAATAGAAAAATGGAACCCCCTGCAGTATACAAAATGAATTTAGTAGCGGAATAGAGACGTTTCCTTCCTCCCCACATGGATAAAAGGAAATAAACAGGAATTAATTCTAATTCCCACATTATGAAAAAAAGTAAAAGGTCTCGGGACGAAAATAATCCTATTTGACCACTGTACATTGCTAACATCAGGAAATGAAATAATCGAGAATCTCGAGTAACCGGCCAAGCCGCCAGAGTTGCTAAAGTAGTAATAAATCCTGTCAGTAAAATAGGTCCTATCGAAAGTCCATCGATTCCTAATCTCCAATGGAAATCAAAAAAGTTAATCCATTTATAATCTTCTACTAGTTGGATTAATGGATCGTCTGGTTGGAAATGATAATAAAATGCATAAGTCGTTAGAAGGAGCTCTAAAATGCATATACATATGGTATACCACTTTATTTTCTTATTTCCTCTATGAGGAAATAAGAAAATAAAAGAACCCGCAAATATGGGCAAAATTACAATGGCTGTTAACCAGGGAAAATGATTCATGGTAAAGACAAGATACACTTGGGCCAAAAAAACCCGTACCAAAAAAAAAGATTAATCTTTTTTTTTGGTACGGGTTTTTGTCGGTAAATAAAATCCAAATAAAAAAAAAATGGATTCAAATGGAGTTTTCTGAAACGTATTAATAACCTAGACCCATACTGCGAGTTGTTTCATGCCATAAATAAACTCGAACGCTTAAAAAATCGGTTGGACAAGCAGATTCACATCTTTTGCAACCAACGCAATCCTCCGTTCTTGGAGCCGAAGCTATTTGTTTAGCTTTACATCCATCCCAAGGTATCATTTCTAATACATCTGTGGGGCAAGCTCGAACACATTGAGTACATCCTATACATGTATCATAAATCTTAACTGAATGGGACATTGGATTTAGAATTTTTTCATTTCATTAATTTTCGATCTAGTTCTAGTCAAATAAATGAAATACATATTCAAATATCAGACGAATCAATTACCAGATGAATCAATGATTTCCCAGAATTGTTTGAATCAATCGACTTCTGGATTGGATCGACGACTTATTAGAATATTCGAAAATAAATATAATATAAAATGGAGAAATAGAAAAGAGGTCCAAAATACTTTGATTTATTCTACTTTTGAAAGTATATTTTAAAATGCAATATCTAGGAATCGAATTTGAATTGATGAATATTCAAATTTCAATTTCTAGAATAGAAAATTAGAAAATAATAATAAAATTAAAAAACAATACTATAACTATTTATTCAATAAATTGGATTGATTGATACGAGTTGATTTTCTGTTACGATAAATTGAAGAAACAATAGCCAGTCCAATAGCTGCTTCAGCGGCTGCAATGGCTATAACAAAAATTGAGAAAATGTTTCCTTTTAATTGGCGACTATCAAAAAAATCAGAAAATGTTACAAAATTTAGATTAACTGCATTCAATAGAAGTTCAAGACACATAAGGGCCCGAACCAAATTTCGGCTCGTGACTAATCCAAAAATCCCGATAGAAAATAAAAAAGCACTCAAAACAAGTACATATTCGAGTATCATTGAGCGGCTCCTTATCAACCTTTATTCATTTCAATATGACCAACAATTAAATCAATTTGATTGACTAGAATATAACAAGATAGAAGAAATTGAGAATAAAAAAGAGTCTAATAAGAAATTAAATTAAAAGTTTCTAAACCAATTTGAATAGAATTAAATTAATATGATAAAATCGAATTTTTATTTCGATTGTTAGTTTAAAAAATGAATTATTATTGACGAGCCACAGCAATTGCACCTATTAAAGCAACTAAAAGAATTATTGAAATGAATTCAAATGGAAGAAAAAAATCGGTTGATAAATGAATTCCAATTTGTTGACTAGCATTTATCAAATCTTGTTCTAGAATTTGGTTTGATTTTGTAGTCCAAATAATCCCATACCAGGATGTATTTAAAATAGTAATAGTTAATAAAACAAAAAGACTTGTACAAACCAATGAAGTAATCCCGTCCCCAACAGTCCACAGATGAAAATTTTTGTCATATTCTGGACCATTCATGAACATTACAGAAAAAATTATTAATACATTTATAGCTCCGACATAAATAAGGAGTTGCGCGGAAGCTACAAAATGGGAGTTTGCTAGAATATAAAATAAAGATATACAAACAAGAACCAATCCTAATGAAAAGGCCGAAAAAATTGCATTGGTAAATAATACCACTCCTAGACTCCCTAATATAAGAACTGAACCCAGAAAGACTAAAAGAAAATCATGTATTGGTCCAGGTAAATCCATTATATGTAAAATACGAGATAAAAAAATCAGAATGTTTCATGATCTTATTGACTTGAACAGGAAAAAGAGATTTATGCGTTCTTAATTGGCAAATCCTATTATGTATAACTTAATGTTAGTAAAGTTATTGGATTATTGGACCCATCGCATTTATTTTTATCTGAAAGAGTAATGGGTAGTTCACAATTAAAATCATTACAGTAAACAGATTTAAAATCTTATTTAAAGTTGCGATTTTTACCAATCAATAGGAATAGTGAATAATCATAATTTATAATTATTGAACAAAAAAAAAAAAATAAACTTTTTTTACTTCAAACAAAAAAAAAGAACGTTAATAATTGGGAATTGCTCTTCAACCGCGGGATTTTTCTTTTGTTTGAGGCGAATTCAAAATTGTTCGAATTGTATAATCATCGGTTATTGATATTGGTAAACGACCCAGAGCAATTTGATTATAATTTAATTCGTGACGATCATAAGTCGAAAGCTCATATTCTTCAGTCATTGATAAACAATTTGTTGGACAATACTCAACACAATTCCCACAAAATATACAAATTCCAAAATCAATGCTGTAATTAAGCAATCGTTTCTTTCGAATATCCGTTTCCAATTTCCAATCAACAACGGGTAAATCTATAGGACATGCACGAACACATACTTCACAAGCAATGCATTTATCAAATTCAAAATGAATTCGACCCCGAAAACGTTCTGATGTGATTAACTTTTCATAAGGATATTGAATAGTTACAGGTAAACGATTAACGTGGGATAGGGTAATCATAAAACCTTGACCAATGTATCGTGCCGCGCGTATGGTTTGTTGACCATAATTGATGAACCCAGTTACCATAGGAAACATATAGTAAATATCAATAAAAAAATATTTTGTTTCTTTCTCTTGTTTGTACCAAGTTGTGAATTAAATTGAATATCAAATATTTTTATTTTTTTGTAAAATTTATAATGAAAGAAGTTGGGAAGAAGTTGTTAATAATAGATTGCCTAACGAAATAGGTAAAAGAAATTTCCATCCAAGATTTAATAATTGGTCCATTCTCAGTCTAGGTAAAGTCCATCTTGTTGTAATAGGAATGAACAAGAACAAAAACGTTTTAGCTAATGTAATGAAAATATCAAGTGTCGTTCCAAAGACTCCATCTGTTTTATTTATTTCAAAAAACTCAGATATGTATGGAATAGAGAAATTCCAACCACCCAAGTAAAGAACGGTTACAAATAATGAAGAGATTAATAGATTTAGATAAGACGCAACATAAAATAAACCAAATTTAATACCTGAATATTCGGTTTGATAGCCTGCTACTAACTCTTCTTCTGCTTCTGGTAAATCAAAAGGCAATCTCTCGCATTCTGCTAGAGAAGAAATTATAAAAACAATAAATCCTATGGGTTGCCGCCACAAATTCCATCCCCAAAAACCATATTTTGACTGTGCCTCAACTATATCAACTGTACTTAAACTGTTAGATAATTATAGTCGATAATAAGATCACTCTCGTCATCGCTATTACAGAACCGTACATGAGATTTTCACCTCATACGGCTCCTCAAGGGCCATCAATAAATCTAAGGCTTAATTTGATATTTTTTCATTTAATTTCGATATGTATGCTTGTAGAAAAAAGAAAATGAAAATCAATCGAAAATCCTGAATTTAACCAATGAAATTCTGTCTGCTATACTATAAAAGTGCTTTGGAATTGATCTCATCCTTTACTTTAACTTTGAAGAATTTTCATTTTTTTTATTAAGTAATAACTTAATCCTTGAATAAAATACTCTTTTTTTTATCAATATTAAAAATTTGACCTTAGTTTTTTTTTTTTTTTTCTTTTCGATTCCGAAAAAGAATTCACCAGCCATTCATGATTTATGCGATGACAAAAATTTCATTTCTGTGAATATGGATATCGCAAAAAGATCTTTTTTTGCAATTCCATTTAGATATATTTTTATATTATCTATTTTTTTTTTCGTCTCTCTTATTTCTTCTATTTAAGCTTGAAATAAAAAAGTAAAGGATTACTTCGTTCCTGATAGTCATTCACTTAATTGGTGGATAGGAGCATACTCTGGATCGGAATTTGTAGGAGTACTACTTGATCATTTCTACCAATTTAAAGCCTCAATTAGGATTTCTTTTATGTAAAGATCGTTTTTTGGATAACTTACATAATCTCTATTACAAATCCTTTGTGTACTTTGGTGTTCCTAATCATCCACCCAGTTGTTTTAAATCTCTATAAGAATTCATGTCATATATCATAATACATATAAAAAAATAGTAAAATTTCATAGAATTATTCTTTTTAACCCGCTTCAAGTCGTAATGACTAATTAGCCAATCTTGGGGTTGATTGCTTCTGTTTCGTTTCGTTTAATCCTTGTACATAGGCAATGAGGTTCAATTTTTTTACTGCAAATTTCGAAGCTGTTTTCTTTCACTCCTCTAACTATCTGGTTTAGTTTATCAACCCGAGCAGTGAATAAAAAAATCAAATACTATTCAGTACATTTTTTTATTCTTAGAAACCTAAAAAAAGGTTGAAAGTGAAAACCCATGTTTCTACGAATCACACGTAGAGATATTGATAATACACATAGAGTTAATGGTATTTCATAACTAATTGATTGGGCAGCAGCCCGTAAACCACCTAAAAAGGAATATTTATTATTTGATCCATATCCTGACATAAGAAGTCCAATGGGAGCAATACTTGAAATAGCGATCCATAAAAAAACACCAATACTGAGATCGGCTAGAACAAGACGAGAACCAAAAGGAATTACTGAATAACTTAGTAGAATTGATATGACTGCTATAGAAGGTCCGATACTAAATAAATATCTATCCCCTCTAGATGGAACAAGACTCTCTTTAAAAAGTAATTTTATTCCATCCGCTAGAGCTTGAAGAATTCCCAAAGGGCCGGCATATTCAGGTCCAATACGTTGTTGTATACTCGCGGATATTTCTCTTTCTAACCACACAATTACTAGTACACCTATTGTAATTCCCAATACGAGAATCAAAATGGGGAAAAGCATCCATATAGTCCCATAAACCTCTTTTAAAGATTCGAGTCTGGAAAAAGAATTGATAGCTTGTATTTCGGTTATATCAATTATCATTTCAACGATCAACTTCTCCCATAATGATATCTATGCTACCTAGTATTGTCATAATATCAGCCAATTTCATTTTTTTAACTAATTGAGGAAGAATTTGCAAATTAATAAAACCCGGCGGGCGAATTTTCCATCTCCAAGGAAAAACACTCTGATCCCCTATCAAAAATATTCCTAATTCTCCCTTTGGAGCTTCGACTCTTGCATAAAGTTCTTGTTTCGACAATTCAAAAGCAGGAGATGGTTTTTTACTAATGAATCGATATTCAAAATCATTCCATTCAGGATATTTTATCCTATTAAAGCGTCGGATTTCTAAATTCTCATAGGGACCCCCTGGAATTCCTTCTAGAGCTTGTTGAATAATTTTTACAGACTCTTCCATTTCACCGATTCGTATTAAATAACGAGCTAATGAATCTCCTTCTTTTTGCCATTGAACTTCCCAATCAAATTCATCGTAACACTCATAATGATCAACTTTACGAAGATCCCATTGTATTCCGGAAGCTCGTAGCATCGGTCCGGATAAACCCCAATTTACTGCCTCTTCTCCCCCGATAATGCCCACGTTCTCAACTCGTTCTAAAAAAATTGGATTTCGCGTAATAAGTTTTTGGTATTCAGCAAGCCTTAGTAAAAAATAATCACAAAAATCTAAACATTTATCTATCCATCCATAAGGTAGATCGGCAGCTACTCCTCCAATACGGAAATAGTTATGCATCATTCTCATACCAGTGGCAGCTTCGAATAAATCATATATCAATTCTCTTTCTCGAAAAATATAGAAAAAGGGGGTCTGCGCGCCAATATCCGCCATAAAAGGGCCGAGCCATAACAAATGAGAAGCTATACGACTTAACTCCAACATAATTACTCGGATATAGCTAGCTCTTTTAGGTACTTGAATATTTCCTAATTGTTCGGGTCCATTTACAGTTATTGCTTCTGTGAACATAGTAGCTAAATAATCCCAGCGTGTTACATAAGGCAGATATTGTATAATTGTTCGGTTTTCCGCAATTTTTTCCATACCTCTGTGTAAATAACCTACTATTGGTTCGCAATCAATAACATCTTCACCATCTAAAGTAACGATGAGTCGGAGAACGCCATGCATTGATGGATGGTGAGGGCCCATATTGACTATCATGAGGTCTTTTCTGCTAGTTGGTACAGTCATAGGTTTTTCCCCGATTCATTCTTTCAAGAATTCATTTTTTCATGAATTGCTGAAAACAAGAAAAAGTTCATCAAAATTCAAGATCTAATAAATCAAATAATTCAAAACGACTTTTCAAATTAACGTGTTTTTAGTTCTCGAATGTTCAATCGACTGATTAATTCTTTATAACGTATTCCATTTTTCTTTGACAAATAAACCAGTAATCGTTGACGTTTTCCCAGAATTTTTCGTAAACCTCTCTGAGATGAATAGTCTTTTTTGTGTAATTCCAAATGGGAAGTAAGTCTTCGTATCTTGTTGGTAAAACAGAATACTTGAAATTCAATTGATCCCCTGTTTTCTTCTTTTTTTTCATGCGAAATAACAGATATGAATGAATTTTTTTTCATAAAATTTTAACCTTCCTTATCTTTTTTTAGTTTTACCAAATATGGAATTTTACGAATCAGTAATAATAATGCAAGCTATTTGAATCTGGTATACACCTTATTGATTTATTTTATGAAATAAACTTAATAAAGAAAATTCTGTTGATTCATTTCTGAATCGAATTAATTAATACGTTATCGAATTAGTATCATGTATCAAAATTGCACATACGGCGAGTGTAATTTTGATACATGATAAGGAATCCCTAAGACAAATGGATCATAAATGAATTTGTAATTGTGGATACATATAGATTCTTAATATACTAAAACGACTTCCATTATTAGTATCAAACCAATAACGATTCATACAAGCTAAATCTTCTAATCGATAATTGGGCCAAAGAAAATATTTGAATTTTCGAAGTTTATTTTTATCTTGATCAAGATCTTTGTTTTCATCAAAAAATTGACTGCAGGTTTTTACCCGATTTCCTATTTGTTTTGTATTCACACCATTATTATTCCTTGAATTCAAACAAATTAGAATTCTCAACTCTCTACGACGTCTAAGCGATAAAATATTTTCAGGAACAATCAAATCCAAATTTTTTTTATCAAGATTTTCAGTATATATTTTTGGATTATTTTGGTGCTTACTCTTATAAACCAAAGAAATACCTATGGTTTGATACAAAATCAATAGTTCATCATCTTTTACAGACAGACGAATCGGTTCAACAGCCAATATTCCTTTTTGTGTCACTTCTCCAAGATTTAAATTTGCATTTTGAACTATTATATCCATACTCATGTCTTTGTTTTCTAGAGATTCTATAGTAATCTCTATCGGATTTATCAATCTAAGCTGGAAACAGTATACTTTGATATTCTCGATCAGGTTTTGATTCAAAGACTCACCCCATCTCAATTGATAAAGCAAATGTCCTCTCATTAAGAATTGTAATCCTATTTTTTTAACACTCTGGGGTTTTTGTCTCTTTCTAGGTATTGTCATATCTAATTCTATATAATTTTCTTCAATATCTTTTGAGAAAATATTTTTAAATATATTTTTGACATTCGTTTTTTTATTTTTATTGATGTTTTTATTTTTATTCCAAGTAGAATTTAAAAAAAGAAAATCCATTGGTATAACCCAAGGTTTCATTTTATATTTATTATAAAAAAATATAAATTCAGAGAAAAACCAAGATTCCAACTCTGATATGGGATGACTTAGTATTTCTTCATTCATTCCCATCCAATCAAAAAGATTTTTTTTTTGATGGAATGGATTCATTTCTTGATAAATTGTGCGATAAAAAGGATCTTTCTTATTAATTTTATTAAGAATTTGAGAATTCTTAGATTCGGTTTTAGTATTTTTATTCATGCTAGTACTGATATCGACCCAGGCCTCAATGTCGGTTTTCTTTCTAAGACAAAAATGGATAATTTTCAAATCCAAATATTTTCTATCTGTATCTTTCTCTATATCCATATCCAAAATATTACTGTTTTTTAGTCCTAAATAATTACTGATAGGAATATTCCACCACATGTCAATTAATTTATCTTTATTTATGTTGTAATTATAAATATAAGAAAATTCAAACTTTTTTTTTACTTCGTTTGGTATCTCATAACTCGATTTATATGAATCGTTCATATCTTCATAATAAACAAATTTAGATGATAAAAGATCATATCTATAGTTTTTTGTAAACGTAAAATTCAATTTTGGATTTGGCAATACATTCTTTTCCGAATGATTTGTATTTATGTAATTAATTAAGTGTTCTTTTTGATATAAATCCCTTTTGTTTTGTTGAAAATCTAGATTTTCAACAAAACAATGTTCAGTCACTTTATTTCGCCATTTTTGCGGTACTAATCGAGACCATTTTACCTGGGGTAAATCATAGTGATAAGTACTTTTTGATTTTAACCAGCTTTTCCATTGGTTGATTCCAGAATTCGGAATTTTTTGAGTCTGTGGCTGGGAATCAGCTATTCCTTGGGCTACAAAATTCTTTTTTATTTCCTTTTTAAGAAATAAAGATATTCCAGGATACTGAAGGACAGATCTTAAGTTAAAAATCCGGGCTTGGGATAATTGGTAAAATACGTAGGCTTGTGAAAAAAAAGAAAAATCCGAAAAAATCTTCGAATTCTTAGAAATATTACTATTATTAAGATGAAGAAAAGGGAAAATTCTTTTTTTTAGAGTTGAAATAAACTGAATTAGATTGATATTTGTCTTATCAATCCTGTCATGATTCATTTCATTATTGTAAATGGATTTATTAATCCAATTTTTTGTTGATTCAAGAAAAAGTTGTATATTAATTCTGGTAATATTAATGATATATAGAAATATATCTGTGTATATTTTTTCCCTAAAAAATTTCAAAATATAATTTGATTTACAGATTAATCGAGCATTTTTTCTTTTTAATATTTGACCCATATTTTTTGATTCGAATCTTTCAGGACCATAATGTATTTTGTTAGGACTACTGTTTATTTTTATATTGTCTTTTGAAATTTTTTCTATTTTATTTTTAATTGTCCTTGTTCTATTAGCAAAATATTTTATTTTTTTTTCTGTCACTGAAGAATTTGTCCAATTCAGGAATTGAGTTTGGATGGATGATTCATGAATCATATCATTATTGATTTTTGAATCTTTTTCTTTTTTTCTTTTACTAGTTTCTTCTCTCAATCCAACTAATGGAGTTGGATTTATGGTTGCCATTTTTTTTCTTTTTTTTAAAAATGGAATGATTTCAATAATCCAATTTTTTGTTTCATTGGAGAATTTTAGAAAAAATTCTATTTTTTCTTTGATAATTTTTAAAACTTCAAAACGTTTTTTTCGAAATTTTCGAATTTTTTTTTCGAATTGTTTTAAAATAGGTTGAAAAAAGGGAGGGTATTTTCGGGGAGGACCAAACAGAAGGTCAGTTTCCATTCCAGAGAATGTTAAAAAACAAAAATTTTCTTCTTCATTTTGTTCGTTTTGGTTTATTAAATCTCGTCGCATCCTAGATTTCGATTTGTGCCAAGGTTTTAGACGGAAAGGATATAATATCTTTATCTGAATACCATCTGTTAACCAGTTTTTAGGAAATTCTGTTTCTGATAATGGAACACCGTTATAGGTACATTTAACATGTCTTTCATTACCCAACTCGTTGAAATCTTCAGCCCACTCAGGACGTTCGAATAATAATATACGACCGACATTTTTTACTATTATCAATAAAGGAAATAAAATATATTTTCTAAGAATTGAGTGAGTTATTAACACTAAACTCCTTATTATTTGAGCAACTAGCATACTATCCCAGGCTTCGGCTATGTCTACTCGTGTTTGTTCTTTTATTTTTTCTTGTTCTTTTTCTTGCTCTATTTGCTCATTTATCCTTTTTTCTTCTAATTCTTTTAATTCGTTTTCATTGTAAAATTCTGAGTTTTTTTTCATGCAATTTGTCACAATTTGTTTAATTAATCTAATAGAATCTATAAAATTAAATCTGTCTACAAAAAGTGGCGAACGTATCTTTGTTTGCGAGAATTTCCAAATAACCGCTTTACGTCTTTGAGCACGTATAGAACCTTTGATTACATCTCGACGAAAATCGGGTTGGTATGGATAACGTATAAAAGCGATTTCGCCTGGTTGTTCCGCCATATCTGCAGTATTAGGAGAAGGATTATCAATATTCTCTTGCTTATCTGTATAAATCACTCCACGTTTAGCTCTTCTTGAGCGAAGTTGATGCTCTCCCAAGAATTCGTTGTTTTCAACTTGTCTTTTATATTGTTCTATATCATCGATTAATTTGTATGACCAACGAGGAACTTCTTTACTTATTTCTTTTATTCCAATATATTGTTTTGGAATTGGAATTCTTTGAGTAAAAGAATCCGCTATGATTGTATCAATTAAAAATTTTAAAAATTTTTCTTGATTTTCAGAGTTAATTTGTTCTGAAAGTAAAGAAATATTTTTCTGATTGAATGGCGATTTTCCTTTACTCATTAAAGTTAGAAAATGTTTGATTTTTGGTGATATTTTCTTAAATGGATCCTTTTTCTGTTCAAATTCTTCGTAATTCGAATCATTATTCAGAACACTATGAATTTTATTTGTAAAAATGCCATCTATTAAATTATTTATTGTACTTTCGGGTATATTTATAAAGGGTGAAACCTTGTTTTTTATTATACCACGATAGGATCCATTTAATAAAGGATCATGTGTTTCTTGCAAATATTCCTTTTTAGTTTTATCGTTGCATAGTCGAGTTTTTTTATCGAGTACATCTATAGAAAAAAGCCCTTTGTCTAGAATTGTAATTCGGTTAACAAATTCATTGCTTAAGTTCTTTTTTTTTTGTTTATTCCTATAAATCCAATAATTATATAGTTCATCATCCAAATTGGATTTTTCTGTTGTAGCCAAAGAAAGATTTTTTTGTATCAGTTCCCAAAAAATTGAGAAACTGACTGGATATGTAAAAGAAATTCTTTGTTTTCCATCATTTTGACATGGATAAAAAAAATATTGTGACATTTCATTTCTTACCGCCCTTTCAAATCGATTACTTCTTATATATCGCGCTGGCCGATTCCATCGTTTATAGTCGAAAAGAAGAACAAGAGGTTGTTTTTCATACCATGAGGGATTTTTTTTTTCTTTATTTATTTCTAAACCTAAATTGTTCTGTTCATCATTATTCTGTGAATAAGAAGTTGAGCCATTTGTATAGGATGCTTCTTCTAAGTACAAGTGGAATTCATCCTTTGTTTTGTCCTTTCCATTCACTCGGATCTTTTCCTTTTCATCGATTTTGTCCGGATCCTCCTTTTCTTCCGAAAAAAAGGAAGGAAAGGGATCTTCTTCGATGAATCCCTCTTCTTGCTGTTTAGTCTCCTCCGTTTCGGAAGTTTTCTCGATTTCTACATCTGTTTCTTCTTCTTCTTCTTCACTTTCGTTCATTTCTTGGATTGGTTGCAGTTTCATAGTAAAAATAGGTGACGGCATTCTGCCTAAATAGTAGACACAGCTAATAAATAAGAGAATACTAAAGATTCGACCTATAGAATTTCTCAATTCTGACAGAAGGTACTTATTAGATCTAATAGAAGGATTTTGCTGTATCCAGACTAGTACCAATCCAGCCCCTTTCATGAATAAAATGTGACCAATTAACCAACCAACAAAACTACTTGTTACAAATAACATCTTGTTGTTGCATCGAAACATGGAAATGTTGACTAATCTGGCTAACATTGCGCTCGGTAAAATAAAATAGTTGAATAATTGAAAAATGAGATTATTCAGGAATACACATGGAATGCTGAGATTACGCATTGAATCTCTGCTATTCGATTCATAATGAAAAAAATGTTTGTTATTGTTCCAGAAGAATTGAAACAAAAGATAGGGTAGAGCTAGGACAGTTATTGTATGAGGTCTACCCAATGCTAGGTACAGAGGCGTATAATAGATCGATATGAACATTATGAGCTGCCCCATAATAAAACCAGTTGTTGCTGCTACCTTTTTCGCGGTTCCTTCTTCCCCTTCTTGCATAACCTGAGTTCGGAGAAGGAAGAAATAAGAGGGCCCTATGGAGAATGTGGTCAGAAATCCATAATAGAGTCCGACCACAACGACCGAATTGATTATCTTCTTGCCTAAGGATAGCAGATTCCCTAGTAGAAAAGCTTTAAAAATCATACGCAACCTCCTTGATTTGTATTGGAATTTCTGGATTATTATTATTATATGATAATTTTTTTTTCCATTTTTTTCTATAGAAATAGAAAGAGAAGGATAGCCGATTCCCTAGTAGAAAATCTTTAAAAATCATACGTAACCTCCTTGATTTGTATTGGAATTTCTGGATTATTA